GAGCTTCGAGCCAATAAAGACTAAGAAGATTGACTCAAGAACAAATTTCATTACGAGCTCCGTTGTAAAAATTGGACCTAAGCATTAAGTAAGAAGCGATGGGAACGATGGAAGCTGTGAATGCAAAAGATTTTAGTGAAAAAGGAATCTTAATGATTCACTGGTCGGGATGGCGAAATGAAACGGAGGTCAATTCATCTATTGTAAGAAGTCAGGAGACAAGCCGAAAATTGAAATAGAAGAGTAAATATTCGCCCGCGAAAACTTTCTTTTTTTTTGAATTGATAAATTTGGACGATAAAAAGAAAAAAAATATGTTCTATTTATATTTCAAAATAACAATTAAAAATAACAATATGATTTCGAAAATAGAAACTAAAATCTTTAATTGTCTATTTAAACAAGATCTATAGATTACTAATAGATTAGATTATATGAAGTCTCAAAAAATGACACGATTCTATTTAAATACATGTATATCTTACTATATATCTTAATCTTACTATATATCTTAATTAGTTAGTTATTTAATATTTTATTTAATATTTAATTTAATTAATTATAAGATTCGAAATCTTTTTTGTTTTTTAATTCTTTTATTCGCGAGGAGCCGGATGAGAAGAAACTCTCACGTCCGGTTCTGCAGTAGAGATGGAATTCATAATCAACCATCAACTATAACCCTAAAAGAACCAGATTCCGTAAACAACATAGAGGAAGAATGAAGGGAATATCGTATCGAGGGAATCGTATTTGTTTCGGTAAATATGCTCTTCAGGCACTCGAACCCGCTTGGATCACATCTAGACAAATAGAAGCCGGTCGACGGGCAATGACACGAAATGCACGTCGTGGGGGAAAACTATGGGTACGTATATTTCCAGACAAACCAGTTACACTAAGGCCCGCAGAAACACGTATGGGTTCGGGGAAAGGATCCCCGGAATATTGGGTAGCTGTTGTTAAACCAGGTCGAATACTTTATGAAATGGGCGGAGTAAGAGAAAATAGAGCTAGAAGGGCTATTTCAATAGCAGCATCCAAAATGCCTATACGGACTCAATTGATTATTTCGGGATAAAGGCGAAAAGGGTAGAACTAACAGAAATGAGTCTTGGGTGTGAAAAAAAATTGCTTATTTCTTTATTTTTTTCTTTTTAGACAAAAAATATTTCTTTTTTTTATCCTTTACTTTACATTAAAAGAACAAATTACAAAATGATATGATTCAATCTCAGACCCATTTAAATGTAGCAGATAACAGCGGGGCTCGAGAACTGATGTGTATTCGAATCATAGGAGCTAGCAATCGTCGATATGCTCATATTGGTGACGTTATTGTTGCTGTGATCAAAGAAGCAGTACCAAATGTGCCCCTAGAAAAATCAGAAGTGGTCAGAGCTGTAATTGTGCGTACCTGTAAAGAATTCAAACGTGATAACGGTATGATAATCCGATATGATGACAATGCTGCAGTTGTTATTGATCAAAAAGGAAATCCAAAAGGAACTCGAGTTTTTGGCGCGATCGCCCGGGAATTAAGACAATTTAATTTTACTAAAATAGTTTCATTAGCTCCCGAAGTATTATAAAAGGGGATCGCGCTATTTTATAGTGGGATAGTTGAAAGAAATGGATTGAGAAATAGATTGTATCTCACGCATATACCTTTATTCATAAAATTCATAAAAAATTCATAAAATATTCATAAAATAAAAAAAAAAATAAATAAGCATGTTGATTATATCAAATTTTGAGTCACCAACTATTTTAGTTCATCATGGGCAGGGACACTATTGCTGAGGTAATAACCTCTATACGAAATGCTGATATGGATAAAAAAAGAGTAGTTCGAATAAGAGCTACTAATATTACCGAAAATATTGTAAAAATACTTTTAAGAGAGGGTTTTCTCGAAAACGTGAGAAAACATCGAGAAAGCAACAAAGATTTTTTTGTTTTAACGCTACGACATAGAAGGAATAGGAAAAGGCCCTATAGAAATCTTTTAAATTTAAAACGGATCAGTCGACCTGGTCTACGAATCTATTCTAATTATCGACTAATTCCGCGCATTTTAGGCGGGATGGGAATTGTAATTATTTCTACTTCTCGAGGTATAATGACAGACCGAGAAGCTCGGCTAGAAAGAATCGGCGGAGAAATTTTGTGTTATATATGGTAATCTTTTTAATATACAAATTGGAGCCAAAATTTACAATTTTTAATTGTAAAATAAAAAAGAAAAGGGACGAGTTGTCTAATATTGTTCCTCCTTCATTAGTTGATACTTCAAGGGGACTTTACCTGGAATGAAAGAACAAAAATGGATTCATGAGGGTTTAATTACCGAATCGCTTGCCAATGGCATGTTCCGGGTTCGTTTAGATAATGAAGATCTGATTCTAGGTTATGTTTCAGGAAAGATCCGACGTAGTTTTATACGGATACTACCGGGAGATAGAGTCAAGGTTGAGGTAAATCGGTATGATTCAACCAA